ATTACGTCCTGGGTCATTAGATAAGAATCCAAAGATAAAGAGGGAAACAAAGAATATCACTACTGTATAAACAAAAAGTTTGAGAGTAAGCATTACATAATCTCCAAGATTTTTTTTAAGAAATAGATTACCCGTTTTTCCTTACCATACGGATCCACTAGGAGGTTTTTTTATTTTGACACCTAAAAATGCAAAAATAAATTATAAAAAAATTGCAAGAATTTCTTTATAATAAGCAGTCTTATCAGTATCAAAATTTAGTTTAGGTATTGTTTGGGTACCTAAAGGTACCTGCTCAACGTAGGTGCAGGGGGTAGAAAGGCTGATCCAAATTTTTTGCTGCAGCTATACATTCAATGGGGAAGAATTTGAATTTTAGAATCGAAGATTCATAATATAAGACTTTTTGGTTCTTATCCATTTTGAAATTTTTTTGGAATTAATACATTATTCAATTTGGCAGACAGAATAGTAAAGGTTTCATCGAAAACTTACAGCAGCTTGCCAAACAAACGCTAATAGAAAAAAGAGTAGAGGTATGACAGGCATAAAATCCACGATTGGGTTGAAAATGGCATAAGCTTCGGGTAATTTGGCGAAGAAAAAACTAGTCGGATAAAGAATAGAATTAAAACAGATATAGGTTAAACTAAGTATATTAGGCATAACAAGCATTTCGTTCTTGTAGAGTAGATAATTAGATTTTGATTGAGTTATTTTTCTAAGGGAAAAAGGAAAAGAAAAGGTGATTCAAAATTCTTTTTTCTTCGGACTTTCCCAAACACAAAATACCTCCTTGTATTCGCATTCTCAAACGAGAATGGAAGAAATTCAACTTTCATATAATATCTTAATAGAATTCTATGTAATGATCAATGCATTTTTTTGATTCTATATTATCCGCATGTCTAGAATCCTAGCAAGAAAATATCCCTCATTTTTTAGGTAATTGAAGTGGGATTGACGAATAATATATAAAAATAATACTGTTTATTAGTGTCGCATAAAATGAAATGGGGCGTGGCCAAGTGGTAAGGCAGCGGGTTTTGGTCCCGTTACTCGGAGGTTCGAATCCTTCCGTCCCAGATTCGTTTCTGATGAAACGAAAGATAGACTCATATTGTGCCCTGCACGACACAAAAGTTTATTTTTATTAAAGAGAATAATTATCTCTTATCAACTCTTAAATTAGATGCATTTTGAAGCATTTATTTTCTTTCTCAGAAAACAAAATCAAGTGTCAAGTCCAGTCAAATTGAATATCTTTATTTTCATGAAAAATTTGGGTCTATCAGGCACATTCAGAACATGCTCCTGCTACTCATTACTCTTACTCAATATGTGTTTTGAATATGTGTTTTGCAATTCGAACTTTTTAGATAAACCTTATGCTCCGTATCCCTAAAGTGGGAATTCCTATAGGATATATTTGACACCCAATGGGAAAGAAAAGAAGTACCCCCTCTTTCTTTTCCCCGAACTCAAGTAAAAATAATAAAACAATACTTTTCTTTTTTTTTACTTACTTTTTTATTTCTTTTGTTACTCCAGTCAAAGAAATATGAGAATTTCAGAACTACCAAAAAACTGCCAATCTTTTCATTAGCATAGCTTATTTGTTGGAGATAGAGTGGCTTTTTCTCATTTCAGGATTGATCATCTTCAGTTCTCGGTTGAGGATGGAAATTCAATAATAAAAAAGTCTTAAGCAAACTATTTTATTCCTCTTTTTCAAACTATGTTTCATTCATATGATAGAATATGGGCTTAAATAAATTGGATCTTTGCAGAGTCTTTCCTGATAAATACTTATTTTTTTATCCATATTTTTCCATAGATAGCAAGTTTGAATTAGTATACAAAACCAATGACTATTCATGATTCCATCTATATTGGATCAATTCTCAATACCGCTTTGCAATGAAATTAGAGGAATGTTATGGTAAAACTTCGTTTAAAACGATGTGGTAGAAAGCAACGTGCGACTTGAAGGACATGATCAATTGTGGATTTTGCTATCCATCATTTTCCATAGTAATGAAAATGCTCTTGGCTCGACATAGTCTGTTCTATTCATTCCGAACGGAATTTCCGCTGGGTTCTTTGTAAGTAAATAGTACACGATGGAGCTCGAGAAGACAGAATTTTTTTATCAAGGGAAAGAATCTAGGGTTAGTGAAAACAAATAAATTAGGCCAACTTTGTAAGTCTATCCTTAATATAGAAATAGAAAGGTTAAAATAAGAAAAAAGTCCAATTTTGAAAGATTGGAATGGAAGACTTTTTTGATTAAAAGTCTATCAGAATCGATCGTTCATATTCTATTTCTATAGAAGAGGAAAATGCTTTATCGAAGGAAATAATAAAAAAAGAAAGAGTGTGTTGCTACTCTTTTGAAAGAAAAAAGAATAAGAATTCCCGAAGTAATGTCTAAACCCAAGGATTTCACAAATTAAAGATAAAGGATTCCGGAACAAGTAAACACGATTTTCAACCGTCTCGACAATAGAATTAGATCAAAATAAAAGTAAATTTGTTCGAGATGAGATAAAGAAAAGAGTTTAGAGACGACTCAAAAAATTCGAAGGATTTTGCTTTTGAAGTCTGTCAGTCAAAATTAGCCAACTTGAGTCATGAGTATAAATGAAATTTATTTTTTCTTTTCTTTAAGGAAATTAGTGCAAGTCATAGTCTAATTTCTATTTGCTTGTATTATAGACATAAATTCAAATCATTTTCTCGAGCCGTATGAGGAGAAAACCTCCTATACGTTTCTAGGGGGGGGGGCATTGTTTATCTACATCTATCCCAATAAGCTGTCTATCGAATCGTTGCAATTGATGTTCGATCTCGAAGAGAAGGAAGAGATCTTCGAAAAGTGGGTTTTTATGATCCAATAAAAAATCAAACTTGTTTAAATGTTCCAGCTATTCTCTATTTCCTTGAAAAGGGTGCTCAGCCTACAAGAACTGTTTATGATATTTTAAGGAAGGCGGAATTCTTTAAAGATAAAGAAAAAACTTTGAGTTAATTGAAGAACTAAATGAAGAACTAAATAAATAAAAAAGTAGGAGAGGGTCACTACTACCCCTTAATTATTTAGACACAATTTGCTCCTTTTTTAGTCCTTTTTTTGCTGCATTTATGTTGTGCCAATCCAACAAAAGTCCTTTTTTTATTTCTTTTTTGTATCTAATTGGTTTTCTTACCATTGTATTTCCATTGACAAAGGTCTATTGAACAAATAGAATTTGTAGATAGATAGGTCTCTTTACCGTCACTCCATATCGGGTATTTCTCTCTACACTTCGCCCAAATGAAGGGGTTACCCCCCTTGCATGTACTCTCATACAAGACTTAAATTTTTTTTTTTTAATAAAAATTGTGATTGGTGCTGCTCCTTTTTTAACCTTAGTTAAATTTAACGGGATCCATTTATTTTGGTATTTGAGTGTTTTTAATGGGTTATAATTTTTTTTCTTTTGATGTCTTGCTAATTCAACGTTTTGACAGGGGCGTCCGGTGTAATTCCATTGATTTTTGGATTTCGATCGTATCTAAGATCCTTTTTTATCTGGGTTGCTAACTCAATGGTAGAGTACTCGGCTTTTAAGTGCGACTATGATCTTTTACACATTTGGATGAAGTAACAAATTCGTCCAGACTCTTGGTAGAGTCTAGAAGACCACGACTGATCCTCAAAGGTAATGAATGGAAAAAATAGCATGTCGTAATAAAATCAATTTCTTTTTTTTATATAATAAATTCTGATTTTCTGGGTCTAGTGAATAAATGGATAGAGCTTGGCTCTAATTCTGGTAAAATTTAAAGCAACGAGCTTAAGTTCTTAATTGGAATGATTCCCCGATCTAATTAGATGTTAAAAATGGATTAGTGCCTGATGCGGGGAAAGGTTGGGTTTTCCTATGAGTGGCCCCCCTTACTTTTTTTTAGAAATCCTAATTATTCTTGAATTTTGAATTGGAAGGGATGTTATGAATTGAATGTGTAAAAGAAACAGTATATTGATAAAGAGACTGTATTCCAAAGTCAAAAGAGCAATTGGCGTGCAAAAATAAAATATTTGTTCTTTTTTTTTTTTTTTTATTTAGAACAAACATAAACTAATTCGATAGAAAGGGAACAGAAAAACCCTATGGGTTAGACTTCCTTTCTTTCCAGAGTTTGTATTAAAAAATGCAACACCCTGTTCTGACCATATTGCACTATGTATCATCATTTGCTAAATAGAGAAATTTTTTTTCTCTGATTCAAGTAAAAATACAAATGGAAAAATTGGAAGGGTATTCAGAAAAACGGAAATCTCGTCAACAAAACTTTGCCTTTCCACTTCTCTTTCAGGAATATATTTATGCATTTGCCCATGATTATGGATTAAATGGTTGCAAACCTGTGGAAATTTTTGGTTGTAATAACAATAAATTTAGTTCACTACTTGTAAAACGTTTAATTATTCGAATGTATCAGCAGAATTTTTGGATTAATTCGGCCAATCATCCTAACCAAGATCTATTGTTGGATCGCAGTAATCTTTTTTATTCTGAGTTTTATTCTCAGATTCTATCTGAAGGGTTTGCGATCGTTGTAGAAATCCCATTCTCGCTAGGAGAACTTTCTTATCCGCAAGAAAAAGAAATACCAAAGTTTCAAAATTTACAATCTATTCATTCAATATTTCCCTTTTTAGAAGACAAATTTTTGCATTTACATTCTATATCACATCTAGAAATACCCTACCCTATCCATTTGGAAATATTAGTTCAATTCCTTGAATACCGGATCCAAGATGTTCCATCTTTGCATTTATTGCGATTCTTTCTTAACTATTATTCGAATTGGAATAGTCTTATTACTTCAATGAAATCTATTTTTCTTTTGAAAAAAGAAAATAAAAGACTATTTCAATTCCTATATAACTCTTATGTATCAGAATATGAATTTTTCTTGTTGTTTCTCCGTAAACAATCTTCTTGCTTACC